AAGATGCTCTTGTTCGCCCTCGGCTTGGACCAAATACATCATTCGCTTCTACTTTCTCCAGCCTTTTTCCCGATCCTCCATTCAAGCTCAGTCATACTCGCTTTTCGTACCGAGCTTATTCTTTTGCACGGATATCCTCTGCTCCGTATGGGCCATATACTGACGGTGTCATAAATTCCTACGTTGATCGTGCCAGGTAGGATATTCCTCAGTAGTTCCTCCAGTCTAGTTCCCAGGGGCTATCCGGTGTGTCTGCTTCCACGCCTTGGCCACCTCTTTGACTCGTTCTACGGCTCCTCACCCGCGTCAGCGAAGTGCTTTTCGACTTGGATCTCTCCACCCGCTCATCAGCAAGGCTTTTCCCGCTCTAGTTGCTGTAGCTCCGTCGCCTCTTGGGCTTCATCCAACAGATAGGTTCTTTGAACTAGAGCAGGAAGACGAGTTGGAATATTGTTATATGAACTGGTCTCTTGGTTGGCTTTAGTAGCTGGAGCTGAAGCAAGCACTCTGCATACTGTATGAAAGAGTCATTCGAGTAGACACGTTGGCTGGTGGAGGTTCTGGCCTTGGTCTCTGTGAAAGGTCCTATTGCTTATATAGGGTATTCTAAATTCCACTTATTTCATGGCCTGCTCCATATCTTGCTGCCTTTGCTTTCTGGCGGAAAGCGAGGAGCTTGCGATGCCTTACGTAATAGGGGCTTAACCAGAGGCTAATAAAGACTTTCTTTACTATTCAGTGGCGAGCAATTCTATCCTAAATGGTATAGATTGCTTCTTTCCCTCTTTGCTTGTGTTGTGCCTGTGCCGATGCCTATAGTGAAAAGAAAGACTCTTTTACGCCTTAGTATAGTCAAACTCAACATACGACGAGGCTCCTCAAGAGAAGGGAAGGTGACGTACTCCCTAATCGTAGAGCTAACAAAGGATCCAGCCTGTAGCTTGTGGCTTTTTTAGTTGGCTTGGTCCGATTGTTCATGTTGCTCCCTTACCTACTCAAATCCCAAAACGAAAAGAGTAGTTCCCGTTCCCTAGTCGTCCGGGTCCTTGTTCCTGGTCCCTGTGAAAGGTCCAGTCGATGGGAAAGAATCCATGTTCAAGTCTTATTACCGAGTGCGAGCTGCTTTCTGTGGAAAGTTCTATTACGGGAGGGAAATAGAGGTCACAAGGTAAGCCTACGTGGAAAATGAATCAAACCAGTTCTCCCTCGACCTGCAGGTATTCTAAATGGTTATTGTTTATGCTCGTATAGCATAAAAATGATTCGGAGGGCCATGCAAAATATTTCTTTGATCTTCTTAGGCACATCAGTATTCTAGATCGACTTCCTTAGCCTTATCTTGAGTGGAAAGCCGGCGAACGCAATTCTTTTGCCAAATTCCTGTTCAAAGTGGGAGTCTGAACGTCCATTTCGTTAAACTGGAGTAGGAGTAGGGCTTTCAAGCCTAAGGTCGGCCCGGTCAATCAGATGATTTTGTCTGGTTGAAAGTGGTCAACCGGCTTCTTCAAAAGAAGAGTCTTCGGGGACAAATCTAGTTTCCAAATCAGTAAGAATCTTGGTGTCAGCCATTCCCTTGTTGGAGGCTAAGTTCTCTCAATCTTCAGGGGAATTTCAGTACCTGGGGAAATGGTCAAGTAGAATCTCCAGTAGAAGAAATGTATTTATATACAAACCTGGGGCGCGGTTTCCATCAAGAATAGGTATGGCCAGTGTTGTGATTCCCCTATTCTCTTCCTCTGATCTAGGCATTTTAGTCTTCCTTACCATTCGATTATGATTTCTTATGATTTATAGGCTTCCTCTTCTACCAGAGACCGACTTTTCTGCTCTGCCGACTTTTTACTTAAAGAAAGAATGTCAAGTATGCCCCTTTTTAGCTGTCGCAGGAAGTGAGGGCTCAGTCAGCGAAGTGGGCCGTTTTCAAGCAGTGAAGGCGATGGAAGCTCCGCAGTGGGATTAAAAAGTCCTCTCTCAGTTTAAGACTTTCGTTCTTCTACTCAATCCGGCCTGTTCTTCGGTACAAGTTCCTCTTCTCTTTCATTTTTCATAACCTCGTTTGCTTATACCGCTAGCCAAATCCTTACTCTTCTATTTCTTACTGAAGTGGGCAGCATCAAGGCAGGTGGTTTACGTGAGTCTGCAAGACTTCTTTTAGAACGATAAATAAATGGGTTCTGCTGGTTGGTACTCAAGATAGAGCTGAAGGAACTGTTCGAGTGGGAAAGACAAGGTAAGGGTTAAGGTACTTTAGATTAAGATCAAAGGAAGAGGCAGAGAAGTAGGGTTGAGTCTCAGGGGAAAAAGGTTCTCTTAGGCGCATGGTCCTCAAGATTCAATCTCCAAGTGGGACTGAGGATTCTCAAAGCAAGCACGGCACTGGATTCGTTTACGGCATCACCCGCTCGGCTCTTCTCTTGGTGGCATTTCCCTTGGCTTCCATCACAGAAGATGTCAGCAATCCTTCAGTCAATGGAATCAGTAGCTACACTGACCCCTGCACGAAAGTTGTTTTCTAATCGATAGAGCTCGTGGATCTGTTCATTCATAGCATAGGGCTAGATTCTTTCCCGAGCCCGATGATCGAATGTTATCCCTTTCCACTCCTGCTGCATTCCTTCCTGCTTCCCTGTTGTGGCTGCGTGTCCTAATCGAAAAGAACTCATCTCATAGGGTACGTTTCCTTGGCTGACACCGACACCGGCCGATAGAAACTGAGATATAATAGGGAGGGCTGGCCAGTCGATCCCTAATCTCTCTATGTTTGAGTGGCCTATAGGAGAGAGGTTCACCGGTTATACCACTGTAGGGCCCAATCATCTTATTAAAATAAAATAAGAATATGAAGCTGACAAGACAATGATTTCTTTCTTTCTTTCATAACCTCTACTTCTTTTTTGTATCAATCGGACCGGTCTTCAAAGAAAGATCAGATCTTCCAATCGCTTATGTCAGAGCTGCTTCCTCTGTCAGAGTAGTTTTGACTCAGCTGCGAGGGATGTTGCGACGAAGAAGGGCTTTCTGTTCTAGGCGATGGGAGATTTTTTGAAGGCATTACACCGGTGTTAGCAAGAAGGAGGCTTGGTTGCAAGAGGGAGCTCTTTGACATCGTTAGTGAAGCCAGTACCCTAAGTTAACAGCATAAAATCCTTCTCACGGAATTCCGACCTCGAAAACAGTCTTGCTAAGACCGGATATGCCGAATCTGAGCTGAGAGATGCTAGGTCTCGTCTAAGCCCTTGCCCCTCTAGAGATTAATGTTTTTCAAAAGAAAAGAATAGGCATACGCAAGTGCAAGGAATAAGAAAGGGAGCTCCGCTCAACAGAACTAGCCACACATCGACAGCGGTTCGCTCTCCGCTTATGGTTCACCAAGAATCCAATGGAACTAGATGCCAGAAGTTACTCGAAAGGAGAAGGTATGAAAAACTTCCCCAGGGGAAGGAACTTTCTATACATATCTAACTGGATGATGGCTAGGAGAATAAAAGCAATTGGATGGCCGGGAACTGGAACTGCTTGATAACTTCTTAGCCTACAATCCCTACTTACGGGACTTCTTTCAATTGGTCTGGAGATCGAAGAGAAATGGCACATCTTTTTACCCAGCAAATGATCAAAGCTGAAGCCATTATATGGTTCAACCCCAGCTTCCAACAACCCATCTTGCTGATTGCCAACTTAGAATTTCTGGCCTAAACATCACTTCCTTCTCAACCCACTCATATGACTGGTTCACAATTGTGAGGTCCCAGTTGATACCTGATCTCTGATAGAAGTCAGGATCTGCTCGACTATAAAAACCAGCATAGTACTACTGCCACCAAGAAAGAACTCTTCCTCTAGCGTTGGGGATACCATCCTCGGATGTAAAGGCCTGGGCTGGTGAATCGAAAGTATCAACTTCAGTGAGTGTAGCCAGAACTTTTAGTTGCAATAAGTCATTTTTTAATAAAAAAAGTCAAGATTGTCAACCAATCAGAATGGCAGCAGTTTTTACGTGCAGCCATTCGTAATCTCTTGCCAAGAGTTTGATCTCGTGCCAAGCTGTGGTCTAATCTCTCTGTCCTTCCGTCCCCCCAATTAGCTAGTTGTCCCGTCCGTCGTCCAATCCCTCACTTCGTTTGTGATAGTCCATTAGTAGTCCCTACTGAGCAATCTAGCTGCAATCGAGCTACCATTGAAATGGAAAGAGTAGAGTGAAAGTAGGACGAGGTCTGCCTTTACCCTTCCTGTTAGTAGGAGTGGATTAGTTAGAGTCGGTCCGTTCTCTTGTTTCAGAAGCTAGGGCTAGGGTCAAGCAAGCCTGCCTCCATCCGTTTATTCCATAGCCTATCGAGCCAAGCCAGATCTGCAGCCAGTGACGATAACTAAGTAGTTAGTAGTTGTAGTACTTTACTGGGACGATCCACTAGATCCATAAGCCCGTAACGGAAAATAGCCTTTCTTTTCCCAAACCTCGTTCGATCCCGAACTGCATTCAAAAATGAAGCAAGGACTTGGTTCTCTGAGCAAAGTAGTCTAGCCGTAACCGCTACAGTCAAAAAAGTCAAGTAAGAAATGATAGAATGAGGTAGTTTACTAGCTTGGCCAAAGGGAAAGGACTATTCAAGCATTCATTCCAATAGGGATGGGGAAGATCTTCTAATGCTTCTAACCCACCAGCCCAAGAATGGAGTTATCACGGAAAGGAACTTAGTCCGATCTTCTTCCACCTACGCTACGTCAACTGGACTTTTGTCACTATAGTAGCGAGTAGCGAGTAGCTCGAAACCCGCAATAGAAAGGATTTAGGGGGAAGAGCTCCGGTCCGGCGATGACTACAAGAAAGAAATCGAGCGGGGAAAAAGAAAATTTCATTGCCCAACGAAAAGAAGGTATGGTTGTGCCTGAAGAAGGGCAGTCAGAAGAGGAGAAATCAGCCTGAGTTCAATTAGTCCCAGCGTTATCAGTACAAGTAGTCAGAGGAGTGTACCAAACAGTTGAGGAAGGAGAGGTTGTTAAGGAGGAGCAGTCCCAGCACGACAAGCACAATAAAGAAGATCCGAGTGAAGCTCCTTGCCCAAAAGGAGTTGGAAAGACAACAGACACTTCCTTTTCTACAATATTTGATTCTAGTTTCACCAGCATCGAATTGCATGGATTTAACCTATCTTATGCATCTAGGTAAGCAGCATCCACGGGATTAGCCCCATTTATGATTGATCACCTTCTGAACCGAAAGCCCTACTTTACTTTGGAGACCTTGAGGGAGAGCCTGAGATCATAGAGTAGGGAGAGGGAAAAGGGTGTGAAATCATCCACCATTCTTAAATCAATTGACTGGAAAAGCGGATTCTCGAGAAGAACCTGTTTTCAGGACAACAGGAAAGGAAGGATCAATAGTCAAGATAGCCACGGACAGAATAGGTTTTGCAATTGAATCAGAAGTAGCGGCACATTGATCTGCTTCTTTCTCCAACTTTCAGCTTCCTTTCTTCGGGGGTTTGCTCCCAGCACCTTAGAGGGGAGTCCTCTTCGTTTTTCTCTGATCGTGGTTTTGCTTTAGGTTATGCACTTGGCTTTCTAATCAGGTTGGGCTCTGATTTAACTGTCTTAAGAAGCGGAGTTAAGGCACGTCTTGCCTTATAGTCCAAATTTGGCTTAATGACCTGGCTAATTCCTATCTGTTTTGGTAAGCATTTCTCAAAATCAGGTGTTGGTGTGCCTTCGGAGCAAGCTCCTGCGGTCTCGCCTTAATTTAATAACTTTCGTTACTCGTTCGCCTGCGAGCTACCATCTCTGGTCAGTCTTTATTTCATTCCTTCCAAAAGGACAGGAAAAGTCGATGGATCGGGGGATCTTATGAAATATCGTATAGAAAGAAAGAAAAAACCAATTCTGTACTATAAAATGTCATAAAAACACGGGGTTGATTCAAAAAATGCAATTTGAAATTCACTTACCTTCTCCAAAAAACGATATGCTTAACACATGCAGACTCTCATGCGCTCTGTAAATCTGTAAACAAAGGGCGACCTACAAATTTGGTAGACCAGTAAACCAACCTACACATTTGTTCTTACCCTGGGCTTAACTCTATGAATACAAAAAACAGAGCCCAAAGGACAAGACAAGTAATTAAGAACTATAAAATAGCAAGGGAAAAAATATATTCTTTTCCGAGAAAAAAGGAAGGGCGGGAAAGAAGGGAGTTCCTTAGCGTTATGAAAATCAGGACAAAAAAAAACATTCACTCCCCTCACGATCTACTAAAGGGAAAGTAGCTTGATATTGGTTCAAATCCAATTCGTGAGCACATGGGTAATGAAGCAAGGAGTACGCCCGCGTGTTTCAACGGCAAGGGCGGTCAAACATAATTCTATTTTCTAATTCAAAGTCAAGGGAGAATGCCGCTGCTGAATACCACATCAAGGTGACAGGATTCGAACCTATGGCCCTCTGTACCCAAAACAGATGCGCTGACCAGACTGCGCTACACCTCGTATCACCCCCTCCCCGGAGCATATAGATCCACCCGATCGATGAACACTTGAACCGAACCCGCCCATCCTTTTAGGCACAGGGATGCGAGAACCAATCCGAGTAATCAACCGCTTTTTTTATTTTAGAAAATCTGCCTCCAGCAAGATATGGCGACGCCAAAAAGCCGTATAGTGCAGGAGCGCTCATATTTTTTTTTTTTCTTCCTCTTTCACTTTTTTTTCAAAATCCGGCTCGCTCCCGGCTACATGTCCTTTGGACCCTTCGCCTGCTTAGAAGTGGATTCGAACCACTGACACAAGGATTTTCAGTCCTTTGCTCTAACCAGCTGAGCTACCTGAACCACTTTCCTAAAGTCTGTTTTCTTCATCGAATAGCGTCCTACCTTACCACTTGACTAGTAAGGGAAAAGTCCTTTAAATTAAAATATATATATAGAGAGAGAGGGCTTTTTTCGCTTGTTCGTCAAGCTTTCGAGCAGCTCTTTCAACTGCCGCCTAATCTCCCAACATGCGAAAGAACCGAGAGCCGTCCAGTCCCTGGACGGCCGGAGGGAGCTTGCTTATAGAAAGAAGATAGGCCGGTCAAATCAAACAAAAAAAACGCGCAACAGGCTCTCCGTTCCTAGTCACTAAGTAGTGCTATTCGAGGGACTCCACCAAGAGGTTCTTTCTCTCACGCCCGCCCGTTCTGCCGGAGGAAATGGGATTCGAACCCATGATACAAGAAGATTGTATGTCGATTTAGCAAACCAATGCCTTAAGCCACTCAGCCATCCCTCCAAGTTCTTGATCGGAATTTGATGTGCGGTTGGTTGCCCGAAGGGCTATCTGATCCGATCAACTGCCTAAGCCGTAGCGCGCGTACTCTTCCTCTATCTATGAGCGAGACTCTATCCAGATCTCCCCAGCATCCAAGTCATCCAAATCTGCCAGGTGAGGCCCCCGCCCCCCACCACACTGAATGATGAACTTTGCGCCTCCAGGAGGGCCAAGCCTGAATGGAATTCATATCTCCTTC